TCTGTTTTTCTTCTAAACGAATACGATATTGCGATCTTTTCCCGGAACGCAATGGGTTTTTAAGATCACTTCCGGATCTAGGTCTTTTACTAGTTAATCCCGGTAAAGCCCCCAGACGGCGTATTTTTTTGAAACGAGGTCCTCGGTAACGAGACATAAAGTAAAGACTCCTTTTTATTTTATTGAAATTTCATTCATTTTACAGAAGAAATCAAAATTAAGACTGAACTAAAGAATAAACAAAGCAAAGCGAAATCTATATTTTTTGTTGTATATATATATATATAGAAAGAAGATTAAGGCTCTGTTTTATGATTTATTATATATATAAAATATAAATCTAATTGGATCTAATCAACTTTTTTTTTTTAGAATTACTACGACATAATAGATTAGTGACTCAACGTTTGTAGAAATGGAGAGGAGAGATTCTCAATTATGGAAAAATCGATAAAGAAAAAAGCCGGCTATCGGACTCGAACCGATGACCATCGCATTACAAATGCGATGCTCTAACCTCTGAGCTAAGCGGGCTCACATAACAGAAATAATGCATAGGAATTCAAGAGACTACCAGATCCCCGCTATTAGCTGTAAAGTTCGTATGAACTATATATATATTTAATATAAACTATTTAATAGAAACTATATATTATATATTCTAGTTCATAATTCTATCCATAACATAATATAACTAAAAAAAAAATATAAAATTCATATGCAAATTAATATTAATAATATATTTAATAAATAAATATAATAATATGACTAAATAGAATTCTATTCTAATAATGTAACAGATCTAATAATGTAACAGAAATAAAATATCTGATAATGTAACAGAAATTAAATTAAAATATCTGACTAATTTCAATTTTATTATTATACATAATTTTATTATTATACATAATAATTATTGATGATATACATTTACATTGCTGTCATTTTTATATTTAGCATATTTCGAATTTACATTATTTATCTTAATTTAATATTTTTTACATTCCATTCTATAATAAACTCTAATAAATTTGAAATATAAAAAAAGAAATTTTTTATAATAATTTATAATAATAAGATATTGAAAATACCAAAAAATTGGAATTCCTTTTTTAGATTTTAGAATAGTTATAACAAATAAGATTAATTATATTCATATTATAGCTTATAGCGGATCAGTCCTAAGAAAAGTATAAAATAAGGATAAAGATACAACAATAAAAATTATAATCAGACATTCCTCTTATTTCGTTCGAAAAAGGATGAAGATAGGACAAAAAAAAACAATAAGGAAGAATATCGACCCTTCCAGTATTACAAAGCACACTCTAAAAATAAAAGGGGAGGGGGACGTATATATATGTGGTATATACCTCTCTATATTGAATTGTGGATACATCAATGATAGAATCATTTCTGATTGAAACAAAGATGATTCATACAATAGAGGTGGAACGAGAGGGGATAGCCAAAAAAATAAAATAGGCATACACAATTTTTTAATATAGGAATCATTATATAATGAACTCAATGGTTCCAAGATAAATGAAAAAGTTGGGTAAAATTACAACTGGATCCTTGTCTAAAAGGGGGATATGGCGAAATTGGTAGACGCTACGGACTTGATTGGATTGAGCCTTAGTATGGAAACCTGCTAAGTGAAAACTTCCAAATTCAGAGAAACCCTGGAACTAAAAATGGGCAATCCTGAGCCAAATCTTTATTTTTTTAAAAACAAGGGTTTAAAAAAGAGAATAAAAAAGGATAGGTGCAGAGACTCAATGGAAGCTGTTCTAACGAATGAAGTTGACTACGTTGCGTTGGTAACTCAAATTCTTCTATAACAAAAAATGATTAATCGGACGAGAATAAAGAGAGAGTCCCATTCTACATGTCAATAGCGACAACAATGAAATTTATAGTAAGAGGAAAATCCGTCGACTTTAGAAATCGTGAGGGTTCAAGTCCCTCTATCCCCAGTAAAAAGCCCGTTTTACTTCTTTACTATAATTCTCCTTTTTTTTTTTATAAGTGGTTCAAAGAAAACAAATAAAATTCAATATCTTTCTTATTCATTTTACTCTTTCACAAATAGACCCAAAGTGAATTATTCACAGCCCATCTCATTTTCCTTACATTCACAAAGAAAGTCTTCTTTTTGAAAATCGGAAAAATTAGGGAATAGCTCAGTTGTGTAGAGCAGAGGCTTGAAAATCCTTGTGTCACCGGTTCAAATTTGGCTCCTGAATTGTTGGGATAGCTCAGTTGGTAGAGCAGAGGACTGAAAATCCTCGTGTCACCAGTTCAAATCTGGTTCCTGACACATAACTAATCGATTGAAAAGATATTTATACCTCTTCAAATTAATTGAAGCGGGTCAGCATACAATACATATTAATAATCTAGAGCGCAATACATATTTTTTATATAGATGTATAGATCTATTTTGGAGATGGTAATAAAAAAAAATAAGTTGTCTAAAAAACTTCCAAGTTTATTT